TAATAGTGGAATCCATAGCGCAGAGTCAAAAAGGGACTCTGCGCCAAACGCTATTAAGAAATCAATTCAAAAACTCCACCGAAGCGGCTATAAGATTTCTGGTAGAATCAGTAAGCGTTAAACACAAGTAAGAGACGAAGTTACTCCCTTAGTATTCTCAAGTATTCTCAAGTGAATGTTAGTAACGGAATATGTAGGAATAGTAAGATCTACTATTTATTTTATTGCCCACGGAAACATGCACAATCAAGATGGAGCACTACCTATTACATATCTCTACCTACCCCTTTGATCTAATACTTCAAGTCTCCCGACTGTCTCACAGAGACAGTCGGGTCTATTCTATTACATTCTTGATTGGGGGTTACCGAAAAGAAAGAAGTTTTTTTCAGACTTTGCTTCATTCCATAACAAAGGCAATTCTCTATCCAATCCAAGATTGGATGTTTGAGCATTCAGAAACTCTCGTAAGTCTGTATCCAAGGTATCTTACGCCCTTTACCATAACTAATAATAAGATTCCCCACCCGACTATCCAATCTAACCCAAAACTCAGTCAGTAGACCCTATACTAGTAGTGGAAGCGAATCCGGAAGTCTTGATAGCTAGACCTTACCTATACTAGAATCCTTCCTTGGAGCCTAGACGCAAGAGTTGAGATAGAATAGAGTCTCCATATTTTAAGAAGAAAGCAAGTACCAGCCGTCTTAGTTTTTTTATCTTATTCCGCTTCCGCTGGGGCAAAAATGCGTCGAGTTTTATCAGCAGAAAGAATAATAGGGGATTTCGGTTTTTTTGTTGTTGTTGTTGTTGTTGATCAGGCGACACCCAGATTTGAACTGGGGAAAAAGGATTTGCAGTCCCCCGCCTTACCCCTCGGCCATGTCGCCAAAATGAGAAAAAATACCTAGGAATATTTTTCCCTCTTTGGGGGCTATTCCTTAATCTCCTTTTTTATGTTTATGGGATTTGCATCTTGAATCCCGCTTTCCTTATCATTTTACTAAAATGACAAAAGGAATCCTTCCGCCTTTCTTGGGCTCCAGTTGGCTCCCTTCGATTGATTGTATCTCAAATCTCAAAACATCAAGAGCTAACCCCCCCCTTTTTTAGGGAAAGAGAAAATGTGGATTTTACATTACAGAAAAAAGGTAGGGTAAGCTTGGAACCATTAACTATTGAGTTGAATTCATGAAAGGTTTTTGGATCTCAAATTGCGTTTAATCTAATTAAGTTGATACACAATTAATCAATATCCATTCTTTATCAAGAATCAATCTCTTTCAATTCACTTTCCATTATAACAAGAATTCTGTATCTATGTAAACCCCAGAACAGAAATTGTGACACAAATATCCCTAATCAGGTATCTTAGCTTAGCTATATATGCCTATAGGGAATAGGTAATTCGGGAAATTCTTCTTATTCATGGAATAGAAATTATGATATAGCACGAGCACGGTCTGGCCTGTGTTGCCCGAAGTATAACTGGGATAGTAGTGAATAGTTAGATAGCTGCGTGTGCTTCCTAGGTACAACCCCCCTTACCTACTTCAACCAGAATCCATGAATTCTACTAACAAATAACAAATGGGTAACAATGTCTTTCTTCTCTGCGAATCCTTTTTTGAACAATGGAATCGGCGAAAAAGTGGAGAAAAAGTGAAGTGCTAAAAAACTCTATTCTATACTGTTCCTGATTATTCTGTCTTTCTCTCATTCCTAGAAAACCGATCCAATCCTGAATCAGTTCTTTTTCTGGTACTAATAAAGGGTCATAATTCGGGTCGTAATATCCTAAATTGGATGACTTTTGATATTCTATAACACGACTCCACCTCCACAAGGCTCATCGACAGAATTATGTTTCTAGGAATGTTTTCTAAATTTGTATCTGTTGAAAATTCGAATTTGAGTATAAAATTCTCTTTCGAGCTCTCCCCACACGTAGTTTCTTCATTACTATTTGCTACATTCCATATATGATATGGAGTTGGCTCAAATTTCATGCGATTTAGTAAACAGAATATACATTCCATCATTGCTAGCTCGACCCAGAGGGTTCGAGGAAGAATGAGCCACTAATGAATGGGATTTTTTGGAAAAAGAGGAAACTTAAGATGCTACAGGATGGAAATGAGGGAATGTCTACAATACCTGGGTTTAGTCAGATACAATTTGAGGGATTTTGTAGGTTCATTGATCAGGGCTTGCTGGAAGAACTTTATAAGTTTCCAAAAATAGAAGATCCCGATCAAGAAACTGAATTTCAATTCTTTGTGGAAACATATCAATTGGTAGAACCTTTGATAAAAGAAAGAGATGCTGTGTATGAATCACTCACATATTCTTCTGAATTATATGTACCTGCGGGATTAATTTGGAAAACCGGTAGGAATATGCAACAGCAAACCATATTGATTGGAAACATTCCTCTAATGAATTCCCTGGGCACCTCTATAGTCAATGGAATATACAGAATTGTGATCAATCAAATATT